TTGGAATAATCACATTAATAGTTGCATTGACAGTTATCTTCAGTCCCAAATCTCTATTGATAGTTACATTGTAAGTGGTAATGACAATTCCAGTAACAATTACATTTCTAGTTCCATTTGTAGTAAAAGTGGAAATAGTAGTCAAAACGAGGATATCAGAACGAGTGATCAAACTATACCAGAAAGTTCTACTCATCCGGGTGTAACTCAACAATACCGGCATTTGTGGGTTCAATGCGAAAATTGTTATGGATTAAATTATAAGAAATTTTTTAAATCAAAGATGCATCTTTGTGAACAATGTGGATATCATTTGAAAATGAGTAGTTCAGATAGAATCGAACTTTTGATCGATCCGGGCACTTGGGAGCCTATGGATGAAGACATGGTCTCTCTGGATCCCATTGAATTTCATTCGGAGGAGGAGCCTTATAAAAATCGTATCGATTCTTATCAAAGAAAGACAGGATTAACCGAGGCTGTTCAAACAGGCAGAGGGCAACTAAACGGTATTACCGTAGCAATTGGGGTTATGGATTTTCAGTTTATGGGAGGTAGTATGGGATCCGTAGTCGGGGAGAAAATTACCCGTTTGATTGAATACGCTACTAAAGAATTTCTACCTCTTATTATAGTGTGTGCTTCCGGAGGGGCACGCATGCAAGAAGGAAGTTTGAGCTTGATGCAAATGGCTAAAATATCTTCTGCTTTATATGATTATCAATCAAATAAAAAGTTATTCTATGTACCAATTCTTACATCTCCTACTACCGGTGGGGTGACAGCTAGTTTTGGTATGTTGGGGGATATCATTATTGCCGAACCCAATGCCTACATTGCCTTTGCGGGTAAAAGAGTAATTGAACAAACATTGAATAAAACAGTACCCGAGGGTTCACAAGCGGCCGAGTATTTATTCCAGAAGGGCTTATTCGATCTAATCGTACCACGTAATCCTTTAAAAAGCGTTCTGAGTGAGTTATTTCAACTACACACTTTCTTTCCTTTGAATCAAAATTAGAACATTAAGTTCAATTATTTTGAGCAAAAAAGTAATTAGTTTATCGGAATCCAAGTTAAAATTAGACGAATGGGGTTTTCTTTGTTGACATAAGATCTAATTATATAAAGAATCAAAAGTCACAGAAAATCCACCCCTTTTTCTATATTCCTGATTATTGATCAAGAAGCCTCTATTAACAAGATAAAAATTAACAAGATAAAAGATGAAATTCTTATTTTCGTGAAATTAGGCAAATCAAAAAAATATACTCTTCTCGTCATATATAATGAAAATCTATAAAATATAGAATTTTTTATTTTTTTATATCTTACGATAATCCTATTTTGACTAAGAATCCCTGATGGATGGGATTCTAACAAACCCTTCAATATATTCAATATAATTATAAATATAAATAGAATGTAATTAATTTTTAAGAAACTTTTTGCTTAGTAAATGAAATTCGAAGACAAGAGCAAAAAATGAAGAAAATAATATCTCATCCATATCCTTTCAAATCTTTCATGTAGAAAGATGAAAAACTACATTATATACTCACACTACATTATATACTCACTTAGATAGATACTTATATTTATACTTAATAGCTATTAAGTAATAATAATAATTCCAATTTAGAATTATCAAATTATAATAAGATATCTTTATATATAATAAGATATCTTTATATTATAAATATAAAATATAAATAATAATAACAGGTACAAATAGTAAATCGAGGTACCCATTCTATGACAACTCTTAACTTTCCCTCTGTTTTGGTGCCTTTAGTAGGCCTAGTATTTCCGGCAATTGCAATGGCTTCTTTATTTCTTCATGTTCAAAAAAACAAGATTGTTTAGAGCCGATGGCACAAAATCTCATCTGTTTTTTTTTCAAAACTGACGCTTGTATCATAACACAGATATCTATTTAGCAAAATATGGTATAAGCGGCTTCCGCCGAAAAACTCTTATGTCTCCAGAAAATGCTATAGGGATCAATGGATTCTAGCTATTTTCAAATAGACCCGAATCAACGGATAGCTGAACTGTAAAGTTGGTCTATCTATATCTATTTGGCTATCTTTAGTGAGATCATATGAAGGGTATGTTATTAGTTTAGATCTAACGAATTTAATGAATTACTCCTAAAGGATCACATCAAACTAGTGCTAGTTGATGCGAGTTACTTCGGAAAAAAAGGACTAAAGTCAAATTCATTTGGGGTATTCTCTCAATTCCAAAAAAATCAACTGGATCAAGTATGAGTTGTCGATCAGAACATATATGGATAGAACCTATAACGGGGGCTCGAAAAACAAGTAATTTCTGCTGGGCTGTTATCCTTTTTTTAGGTTCATTAGGATTCTTGTTGGTTGGAACCTCGAGTTATCTTGGTAGAAATTTGATATCTTTATTTCCGTCTCAGGAAATAGTTTTTTTTCCACAAGGAATTGTGATGTCTTTCTACGGAATCGCGGGTCTTTTTATTAGC